CCATAACATCTATGTCAGCTTTTTGTCTGAATGCATGCAAAACGGCTTGCTTTCTAGATGATCCCTCTAGAAAGAGGGGGATTCTCACAAATCCTTCTAGTTACTTCGTTCCCTATTTCTACTTGTGAGAATCCTTAGGAAAAGAATTTTATTTCCACCGAGCTGAAACAATATGTCGACGGCTCTGGTAAACCAAAGTCATCGTTCAATAGCTATTTGGCTTCAATTTCTACCCTAAGAAAAAAAAAATTGAAGATCTAGTTACGATTAGAAATATACTTTTGTATCTTCATCCATGGATCCTTTACTTATAGTCATTCAATCGGAGGGGTTGATCCAACGAAAAAACAAAATTATGCTTCGCGATTCTATAATCCAATTTTCTTATTCAATTTCTAATTGACTTGACTTCACTTTTGGATACAAATCACGAGAATGTATATTCTTCCTCAAACGTGGCATTGAGAGGTAAAGGATTAAACCCTTTTAAGAAATAAAGTTTTTGATCGGAATAGGAATTAAACCGAAAGAACCCTTATCCATTTTGGTTGTTAATAGAACGAATCACACTTTTACCACTAAACTATACCCGCTACAATCTGATTATTGTATACGAACAAACCATTTGTCGAACAAAGGAGTGAAACGTAATCAAAATAGGATCAGAATCATGAAAATTGGAATGCTGACATGTTCCGACGGGGAGACTTGACGAAATAGGAAAAGAAAGTTCGTTTAAATAACAAGTTATATCTTTTGCCGAGGGAGTCGTTACTGATAGTCCCGACCCGAAAGAGGCATTGAAGTCGGTAAAAATGGGTTGAGTTGTGCAAGAATTCATAGCTTCATTTTTTTTTCAAGCTACTCCCTTTTCTATTCATTCAACTGCCAAATCTTAAGAATTCGGATCGATTGGATCCAGTGAAAAGTCATAGTATTCGTTTTGTTTGTGAATTCAAGTGTTCAAACAAAGGTTGTCTTTTGAAGAAATATATGAATTAGAATAGAAAAAAATATGATTTTTTATTACAGTAAGTGAATCGAGAAAAGGAAAAAGAAGGAATAATAAGAAACAACACTCCTATCCTAGGAATGAAAATAACCTTCTTTTCTTCCTGCTTCAATAACAAGCATTTTCGCTTTCAAATCAGATAAATCATTTGATCTATGATTTATTGGAACAAAACAAGGAATGGCCTGGCCAGTACCTAGCCAGGCCGGAGGAATAAAAGAACTTTTCGTGCGAAATCAAAGAAGTACTCTTTCCATTGGAGATATCTGTTTCAAATCGTTTTATCTAAATTGAATTGCTGATTGATAAAATTCGTCTATATCTATAGAATAAAGAAAGATAAGGAAAGACTTTTATCAATCTTTACTTCACGCGTCACATATTATGAATTACCCTTTTTTCTAATTGGGAGAGATGGCTGAGTGGACTAAAGCGACGGATTGCTAATCCGTTGTACGAGTTATTCGTACCGAGGGTTCGAATCCCTCTCTCTCCGTTCCCTCTGATCATTTGATATTTCTCTTTCGAATTCGAAAAAATCTCGATTTATTTTGATCTTATCATAGTTAAATGGATGGAATAGAGAAAATCCTAATCCAATTCAGAAATCAAGCAAGGAAAAATGAAAAACTTCGGATTTTTTTATTCCTCACGCCCAGGGTTACGTCCTGGATCATTAGATAGGAATCCGAAGATGAAGAGAGAAACAAAGAATATCACTACTGTGTAAACGAAGAGTTTGAGAGTAAGCATTACGCAATCTCCAAGATCATTTTTTGGGGAAATAAGGGAATAGATTCTCCATTTTTCTACCACATATCCCGTTTTGATATCAAGAAACAAACGAAACGAAGCGGTTTCTAGAAAATAAAGGAATTTGTTTGGAATAAGATTCTTATTCTTTCGTTATCCAAACTATCTCTCCTATTCTTAGGTATTTGTGGGACCCTACAGGAGATCTTTGCCCCTTAGAAGGTTAGAATGAGGGAAATGAGGCGATTCCAGTTCATCGCGACTATCCAAAAGAATTTCAATGTTGAGCTGAGGGTTCATAATGTAAAACTTTTCTGATCTTATCAATTGTTAGAATAGAATTTTTTTTATCGAATAAATCATGAATGTTTCTAAGACAGTATTAAAGATCTCAGCGAAAACTTACAGCAGCTTGCCAAACAAGGGCTAAAAGAAAAAAGAGCACAGGTATGACTGGCATAACATCTACGATTGGATTGAAAAAAGCATAAGCTTCGGGCAATTTGGCAAAGAAAAAGCTACTCGAATGAAGGGCAGAATTAAGACAGATCAAACTAAAGATATTAAGCATAACAAACATTTTGTTTTTGGAGATAATTTCATTATTATTCGGTTATTGATATAAGGAATGAAAAAAAAAAGAGAAGGTGGGTCTCAAAATCCTTCTTTTTCTTTGAACCCCTCTAATCAAAAATCCTTCCATTATCAAATGAGAATAGAAGGAATCATACCTTCATACAATATCTTAATTGAATTCTATATAATGATCAATGAATTCATTTTGATTCTACATCTACATATGTGGAATCCCAGCAACAGCCAATTCCATAGATATTGGGGCTGGAATTGACGAACAACCAATAACAATACTAATGTTTAGTAGTATCGAATAGCAATCGAAATGGGGCGTGGCCAAGCGGTAAGGCAACGGGTTTTGGTCCCGTTACTCGGAGGTTCGAATCCTTCCGTCCCAGACCGATTCGATCAGAACAAGGGTTGTTCTCTTTAACAATCTTCTGTTTAAAATTGTAATGTTGGATACAATGCGACCCAACCTTTCCATTTCTAATGATTCTTCTCTGAATCATATCTTCCCTTTCCATTTTGTTTCCCACAAATGGATTGAGTGTCAATGACACGCGGATGGAAATATCTTTTTTGATATAGGTAGAACGAGAACAAAGATCAAAGTGAAATTCAAAAAAAAAATTGGGTAGGGCGTTTAGTGTATGCCCCTCGTTCATATTGAAGTTAGTTAGGCATTTAGAGAAAATGCCCCATATCTATGATATTTTGATTCTCACAAGATGCACTCTAAGTCGAAATGTGGAAGAAAGTCCTATATCTTCCCGAAAGTCAATAAAATTGAATAGGCAAACTAATTCTATGTGGATCCTGAATTCGAAACAGGAGGAGGTTCTTGGTACTAATTCCATCACTGGGATTAAAGCTCCTGAGATTGGGGTGGGACAAAATAAAAATAGGAACAACAAATTGATACGGACTGATTTAGCTTTGTACCTATACAAGATAGTATAGCATCCCATAATAAGATCGTTTGAAATTGGATGATGAATCATCCCCATAGAATTCGTGTAGATATGAGTTAATTGACAAAGGTATCAATTTAATGATATCGAAGTAGGAAATTATTGAAACTTCAGTGATTCTTTAGAAATCTTTGATACTCGAAGAAGTAGGAGATTGGTGAATCTATCCTACTTTCGATTTTTCTGGATCATTGGAATAGCTTGTTTAGTTAATGACTCAGTCTGCTCCGGTATTGCTAATCGAATTAAATACCTTTCTTTAGTTTATTTGTTCGAGAAGGAATTGGATCCTTCATGATTGATCGTGCCTAACAATCTGTTGAAGATGTAAAGAAGTGTTAAGCAACTCATTTCTTCGTTTTTTTATAAATGTGTTTCATTATAAAATATGGGGTTAAGTTATATTCTTGTTGAGACTTCTCCAGATAACTATCCATCCATATATGAAAATAAAGTAAAATGGAAAATAAAGTAAAATGGAAAATAAAGTATGGATTTTTTAATATACTGATTCAGCCAATGACTATTCATGATTCCATATTGAATCAATTCCATACCGGTTCAAAATTAGAGGAATGTTATGGTAAAACTTCGTTTGAAACGATGTGGTAGAAAGCAACGTGCGACTTGAAGGACATTATCGGTTGTGGATTCTTGCACCCACCATTTTAGATATCAATGAAGATGCTCTTGGCTCGGCATAGTTTGTTCTATTCCACTAAGACCCCGATTTTGGGGGTTGTAATAAAAAAGAAATAGTACACGATGGAGCTCGAGCATAAAGGATTAAATCTTTTAACAGAGGGAAGGATCTAGGGTTAGTGCCAATCAATAAGTTGGAACAACTTCGTAAGTATATCTTCGGTATAGAAATCGAAAGAATCAAATTCGAACAAGTAAAGTCAAATTTGTCGGAATTGATAAAAAAAACTATTTTGATCAAAAGTGTATCACAAGGGAATCAATTGTTTCTAGGATTTTTCAATAGAACAAAATAACAATGCAATAAGGTATGTTGCTGCCATTTTGAAAGAATTAAGGATCACCGAAGTAATGTCTAAACCCAATGATTCAAAGCAAAGAGAAAATAAAGGATACCAGAACAAGGAAACACCATTTTCAATTGTCTCAACAACTAAAACATAATGAGGAAGAAAAAGAAAAATAGATTCTAGACGAGACAAAAAAAAGAGGTTAGAGACGGCTCAATAAGTGTCTAAGGATTTCTCTTCGAGCTCTTTGAGAATTACCCAACTTGAGTTATGAGTACGAATGATATTTCTTTTTTTTTTTTTTTAGGATGGAAGAACAAAAAAACGACTCAAATTATAGTCTAATTGATGATTTTATGGATCCGTTTGCCACTATATACATAAATTCGAATCATTCTTTCTCGAGCCGTATGAGGAGAAAACCTCATATACGTTTCTAAGGGGGGGTTATGCCTATCCCAATGAGCCATCTATCGAATCGTTGCAATTGATGTTCGATCCCGAAGAGAAGGAAGAGATCTTCGTAAAGTGGGTTTTTATGATCCGATAAATAACCAAACTTATTTAAATGTTCCTCTTATTCTATATTTCCTTGAAAAGGGCGCTCAACCTACAGGAACTGTTTATGATATTTTAAAGAAGGCAGAGGTATTTAAATAACTTCGAATTAATCAAAAGAAATGAAATTCATATTAATGAAAAAGGGGGCCCAGTATCTAGCTTTGGGTAATTCTTTACTCCGCCATTCCTTTTTTTGTTCTATTCACTGTTGCTCCCCTCTGACTCCATATCATATAATGATAAAAATATCTTCTATTGATATGAGACGGATAGAAAAAGATTGAGTGAATAGATGAAATAACTGGGAAATTACGGGATTACCATCAATTGGATGGTTTTCGTTGGGACTCCACGAACAAACAGGGGAGCAATCTTGCTTATTGTACCCCTATTGAAATAAACCCAAGATTTTTTCCTACTTTTTTTTATTTTATTGATTCCCCCATCCATACTTCATTTCTTATCTATGTAGTGCCAATCCAACACAAGTCCTTATTTTCTTTATTGAATTTGGTTTCTCAATATTGACAATGGTGTTTTGAACAAATATAATTCGATCGTGGATAAATAGAAAAATTTATCCATGTCCCATAAGTTTGTTTCTTTATTTTATTCAAATGCTGGTGCTGGGTTCACCAGATTCGCTGTGACAAAAGAAATACCTTATATAATGAAAAAAAAAATAGGGTATAGGTGGCCTTGGATATCTATTTCGATTTTTCTCTATTTATCCCGGAATCTGTTGTATTTGAATCTGATCTCTGCTCGTTTTTGTGTTCATAATTGATCATCAAATCTTTCTTTTCGATTTGTTGCTAGTTTCAAGTTTTGATGGGGTCGGGCAATCCAATTTCTTTATTTTACTTTTTTTGATTCCGATCGTATCTACACACTCTACTATTTCGTTTATATTCTACGGGTTGCTAACTCAACGGTAGAGTACTCGGCTTTTAAGTGCGGCTACAATCTTTTACACATTTGATGAAGCAACGGATTCGTCCATACCATTGGTAGAGTTTGTAAGACCACGACTGATCCTGAAAGGGAATGAATGGAAAAAACAGCATGTCGTATGAATGGAGAACTCTGAGAATACTTCATCCCGATCGATAAAAAATCTTGTTTTGATTCTTGGGACGGGGTCAAATCAATTCACAGTCGGGTCGAGTGAATAAATGGATAGAGCCCTATGGCTCCAATTATAGGGAAACCAAAAGTAACGAACTTCTGTTCTTAATTCGAATGATTACCCGATCTAATTAGACGTTAAAAATATATTAGTGCCTGACACGGGAAAGGGTTCTCCTGTGAGTGGATCATCGATTCCTTTTTTTTATGAATCCTAACTATTCTCCATTATGGAGTGGAGATAAATGTGTAGAAGAAGGGGTATACTGATAAATAAAATGAATTATTCCAGAGTCAAAAGAGTGATCGGGTTGCAAAAATAAAGGATTTCTAACCATCTCTTGTAACTATAACGAACACAAACAAATTGGATGGAAAAAGAGAGATCCGTTGATTGTCCTCCATGTCCCCGGGGTATCTATTATTTTATAGATACCTTGTTCTGACCGTATCGCACTATGTATCATTTGATAACCCAAGGAATCCCCCATGCTTTTGTTTGATTCAAGTATAATTTCAAATGGAGGAATTACAAGGATATTTAGAAATAGACGGATTTCGGCAACACCACTTCCTATATCCGCTTCTACTTCAGGAATATATCTACGCACTTGCTCATGATCATGGTTTAAATGGATCGATTCTTTCCGAACCCATGGAGAATTTGAGTCATGACAATAAATCCAGTTCACTAATTGTGAAACGCTTAATTACTCGAATGCATCAACAGAATCATTTGATTATTTCGGTTAATGATTCTAACCAAAAAGGATTCATTGGGCACAACAAGAATTTTCATTCTCAAAAGATATTGGAAGGTTTTGCCGTCATTGTGGAAATTCCATTTTCACTGCAATTAGTATCTTCTCTAGAAGAAAAAGAAATAGCAAAATTTCATAATTCACGATCTATTCATTCAATATTTCCCTTTTTCGAGGACAAATTATCACATTTAAATCATGTGTCAGATATACTAATACCCTACCCCATCCATCTGGAAATCTTGGTTCAAACCCTTCGCTGCTGGATACAGGATGCCCCCTCTTTGCATTTATTGCGATTCTTTCTCCATGAGTATTGGAATTCAAATAGTCTCATTACTCCAAAGAAATCCATTTCCTTTTTTTCAAAAGAGAATCAAAGATTCTTCTTGTTCCTATATAATTCGCATGTATATGAATGCGAATCCGTATTCATTTTTCTCCGTAAACAATCTTCCCATTTACGATATACATCTTCTGGATCTTTTCTTGAGCGAACACATTTCTATGGAAAAATAGAGCATCTTGTAGTAGTGCTTGGGAATGATTTTCCGAAGACCTTATGGTTGTTCAAAGATCCTTTCGTGCATTATGTCAGATATCAAGGAAAATCCATTCTGGCTTCAAGGGGGACTCAGTTTCTGATAAAGAAATGGAAATATCACCTTGTCAACTTCTGGCAATGTCATTTTTACTTGTGGTCTCAACCAGACAGGATTCATCTAAACCAACTATGCAATCAT